AAAATTCCATGATCCCTTCCCGAACCAAACATGAATCTTTCAATTCATTTGGCTCTCACGCTCAATGTAAATTCCCATATCTTTATTGTTAATGTAATGAGCCTATCCTCTCTTGTCATATTCCAAAATGAAATCAAAATATCAAACGGAATCACTAATCCAAGACCAAAATATTCGGAGGACTCTTCTGACCAAACAAAACAAAAAATATGTAATTGTCAGCAAAGTTGTTTACTTTTTTTAATCCAAGAAGTTTTTTTACTTTATACACAATAGGTCATCGATTCAGCATTGGCTAAAAAAGGGGATAAAATCCCCAATAAGTAGTTCAAATCATTTTATCGATATGAGTGTTCTATATTGATAAAATATATATTTATTTTTTTGAAACCGTCTCTATATTAACATAGTGGTAGAAAGAGTACCATGCCGCGTCTGGACTTCAAACAGTTTAGCTTTAACCATGTTAATGGTCCCGCATTATTGGTTGATAGAGAATCAAAGTAGATTTTCCAATAAATTACGAAATGCTATAGTTCTTACATATGATTTCTGAATTTATTCAGAAGTAATTCGCGAGATCATGCACCCCTCTTTCTTAGGTATAACTTTCCTAGTTATAACAGAAAAAGTACATCTGGTTGGATCCAGCCTATTCTTGAAATAAACAACTCGCACACACTCCCTTTCCAAAAAAGATCAACACCCCAAGCACTACACTTAGATTTATTAGATTTGTTGCTAAAATATCGGTATTAAACCCGAAACTCCCGGCGGATGGCCAGTGGCCCAAAGAAACGAAAGAATCGGTTACATTTTTCATATGATATGATCTCCTCGTATAGATAGACTAAAAAATCGAACAGAGTTCTTTTTGTATTACTTTGCCCTCTTTATATATATATTTCTTTCTAGTTTCCTACTTTCTAAATCGAATTAAAAATCTATTTGATTTAGAAATCATGAATTACCCTCTTGCTTGCAACCTCTCTTAAAAACTAAAAGAGGTCTACCAACACGAACGGGAAGGATGAAAGCGAGTTCGTATGCTAATTCCTCATCCGCAAATCAGCCCTTCCCGTGGGTTATTTTCTCAACGAATAAGTAATTCTAGGAATGAAATCCTTATATAATTCGAAAAAGCAAAGCACAAATCCAAGGCAATATAATATGAAAAAATTTTTTCATATTTCTAATCTAAATATTAAACAAAAGGATTAGCAAATAAAAGTGCTAATGCTACAACCAGGCCATAAATTGTTAAAGCTTCCATAAAAGCTAGACTAAGCAATAAAGTACCTCGTATTTTTCCCTCCGCCTCAGGCTGTCTCGCAATACCTTCTACAGCTTGACCCGCAGCAGTACCTTGACCAACTCCAGGTCCAATAGAAGCAAGCCCTACAGCCAATCCAGCAGCAATAACGGAAGCGGCAGAAATCAGTGGATTCATGATAAGTTCCTCGTACCAAAAAAAAATGGTTAATGATACATTCAACCAATGAACTATGACTTAATTATTCCATGCTACGATTCGTCCAGTCGAAGTAACTACGAACTTCGAATTCAAGTAATAACATTCTTGAATAATCAAAACTACTTTGATATCTCTTTTTTAGTTTCTCTCGAGAAAGTCTTTATGAATCCATACAACTTTTGATTTTCTGTTTCTTTGTCCCGAACCGCTCTTTGAATTCTTCGATTTTTTTATTGACTTCATCCATTTATTAATTCAACTCACAGTCACAGATTAGACAGAAGGATTTCTATAGAATCCCCATCTACATTCACATTCGATTAGTAGGTCAAATTAGATATATCTTTAGCTCATATCTAACAAGTCAATATCTAATATCACATATACATGTCTTTCTTCCACAATGTAAACCAACTCTTTCTTCATCTTCAATTCAATCAGATTTGCTAAGGATGCGTCTAATGCTTGACAAGAGTTAACTTATAGTCATTCAATTCTATATACCTAGTTCGACCTCCCCTCTACAAACCTTTTATGAATCCCCTTTTTATAAATTAACCTTTCCCTTCCCCATTGTTTATCATTATCTTGCAACCTAAATGGATAAGATAATCAATGGATAAATTGATTGGGGCGAATCGTTGCATAGAAATTGATTTGATTGATCTAAGTTCATACAATTTATTATTTATTAATATTTTCGTTTGGTCAATCGTTGAATAAAATCAACTGAAAAAGGGAATCATTCTATAGAACATCCTTTTTTATTTAATAAGACGTCGTAATACCACAGTAATACCACAAGACTTCTTCGTCAAATTACGACTCCGAATAGTTAATAGTCGGATTCGATGACCAATCTAATTCATTGAAGGAAAGGTAGGATTATGATATAAATGGACAAAAGGTAATTTTAGGAAAAAGATCTTTGAGATCTCTTTCCTTTTTTCAATTCTCTACTCTAATATCAATATTGTATTGTAATCTTTATTGTAATCTTTTTTTCTATAACTGTAGATCATATAG